GAAGTCTCATTCATATATATTATTATTATGTGATAAAATGTGATAAATCACAAAATTGAGAAATAAGATAATAATATAGGGATTACAAAATTGGATGGGAATTCTTTGAAATTCGAAAATATGGAACAATACTTATTTCGGATGAGCCAATAAATCGGATGAACTGCAAAAATTCTGTATCATGAATTATGTAACGTGCACATCAACATCAATTATATGGCCACAAAAAAGAAAAAGTAACATCCAAAGATATGAAAAAAAAAATGAAAATCTCAAAAAAATACTAAAGAATTGGGATCTATTCTATTTATTGAATCCATCTAAAATGACTTTTTACTATTCCTGCTCCACCTCTAAACTAGCTTAGACTAGACTTTTTGGTCTTTCGACCAACCAATTTAACCATATGGAAATATTCACATTTTTTTAGATAGCAGAAAAAAGGGAAAAAAATCCAATAAAATAATTCATCTATATATAGAGAGAGGATATACCTAAAAATGGATCTATTCTTTAAGTCTTTAAGCATCTAGGAAGAATATATCTATAGATACCTAAATAGATAAAATAAATATATAATAATTTAGAGCACAAATGGGTATGTATCTATTCCCCATATTTAAAAAAATATGGGGAATAGATACTCATACAAATGAATCATATGCCAGGAACCAGATTTGAACTGGTGACACGAGGATTTTCAGTCCTCTGCTCTACCAACTGAGCTATCCCGACCATTCTTGACGCATCAGCCTCATTTTTATTTTAAAAGATTACTGGAGTATATGTCAATGAATCTATGTCAACTAAGTCCAAAAAGACAAAATTTTGTAAGTAAGTTTTAGTAGTAGTAATTATATTATTATTATTTTGTATTGTTAATCACGCATATGAGGACGATTCGTTAATCACGCATATGAGGACGATTCCTTGCTCAAAAAAAGATATTTATTTGTATGTTTATAATTAAATAATAAATTATACGTGTTTAACATTCACATATATATCAAAACTTATGACTTGTAATTAGAATAAGAAAAAGATACAAATTCCAATTGATTTGTGAAAGAATAAACAGAATAAAACACATAACATAAATAATGAATTAAAAATAGAGAGGATATAGGAAAAAAATTAGAAAGTTAAACAGGTCCTTTGGGGATAGAGGGACTTGAACCCTCACGATTTCTAAAGTCGACGGATTTTCCTCTTACTATAAATTTCATTGTTGTCGATATTGACATGTAGAATAGGACTCTATCTTTGTTCTCGTCTAATTGATCAGTTCCTCAAAGGATCTATCAGATTATGATGGAGTGAATGATTTGATCAATGAATATTTCGTCTTTTCTTCCACTTTATTAAACTTGGATTTATTAAACTTGGAATTGATTTACATCTTTCATTTTTAAATATTTTTCTCACAAACGGAGATTTGAAGTCTTCATTAATCAATTGAAATAGTATTTCAGTATATATATCCATAGGTTTATCTTTGATTCATTCCTAGAATTTTGATGGAAGGATTCCTTTCCTAATGCAAAAGGAAAAGTCGTCAACTCCATTTGTTAGAACAGCTTCCATTGAGTCTCTGCACCTATCCTTTTTGATTATAACTTTCTTTTTCTTTCTTTGTTTACGGAAAACAGGATTTGGCTCAGGATTGCCCATTGTGAATTCCAGGATTTCTCTGAATTTGAAAGTTCTCACTTGGTAAGTTTCCATACCAAGACTCAATCCAATTAAGTCCGTAGCGTCTACCTATTTCGCCATATCCCCCTTTTTTATTTGAAAAGTGAAAATCTCATTCGAATACTTTTTTATTTCTATTTTGAATTATGAACATTATGCCGGAACTTTTGAATTTATTAAATAGGGATTTTTATATTGAAAAATGTTTGTTCCTATTTTATTTTATTGATTTTATTTCATCTATATTGGATACCATTCTATTATTTGTATTTGGTTGAATCAGAAATGATTCTATTATGTATTTATTCGCAATTCAATATACACAGATATATACCACATATCTATCTATATTCTATGCCCTTACTTCTATTATGTTTTCATGCAATTTGTAATACTCGAATGGTCGATTCTTTATATATATTTCCGAATGAAAACGTGGGAATCTTTGATTATGATCTGAGTTAGTCTTTTCTATTTCTTTCATTTTAAAATTCAAATAAAAATTTATAAGAATATAATTTAAAAAAATTTAAATATCTAACAATAAAATATGTAATAATTAAATATCTTATAATTCTTTCTTAAGTAATTAAGTAATATTAATTACTGTTTACTTTAACTTAATTATTACATTAGTATAGTATAGATTATAGAATTCTAAATTCTAAAAATTAGAATATTCAATTTCGAATTCGAAATACTATTACTAAATACTATATACAAAATACTATTATAATTATTATTATATTATATATAATATATAATTATATATATAATTATGTCTATCTATTTGATAAATAGATGGAAA